TTATCTTCTTCCCGCCCTAGGAGTAGCACAAAAAGAGGGATTAGCATTATTGACCCAATGATAAAGCACTAACACCTTCCTCGTTGGGGCTCCGCGCACTGGGAAAAGGCTGACGCGACGGGAAACCGGCCACTAGTTACAAAGCTCCAATAAGGTATCGAGAGGGCTATCACAGTCAGGTGCGAATTTCTTACCCGAATTTGGAAACTACCCCTATTCCTATTTAGGGAGTTGAGGCGAAAAATGGCTTGATGAACCGTTCGCCACGCACCGGCCACATTCACTTGCTTATCGTAGAGGCTGTAAGTACACAGTGCCCCACAAGTAGGCTGCTTTTTCCGGAACGCAGTCCGAGATAACCGTAACCGTGTATATATAGAAATATATCTTCGACGCTGTCATTTCGAAATGTCCGCTTCAACCGCTCTTTCACCTCCCAAAGAGCAAAGTTGGCTTGATGAGCGCAGATGAGGAAGCGGGAGCAAGAAAACCAATAATCTCTTTCTTGTCCTTCTACTTAAGGTTAAGGGGCAAAGAGAAGCGCTTTTGCTACTGAGAAAGCGAACGGTCAGCGCGAAGGTTCAAGACTTAGCCGAGCGTTAGCGAAGCTAGATTCTCATAGCGAGGCGCTTCGAGTTAGCGAAGCGCTGTAGTAGCGCCGAAGCCCTATGTGCTATAATGCTGAGCCAAGGACGCTCCGCCTTCTCTATAGAAGCAGTCAACTGAGTTCTGAACGAATTAGCTCCTTGGTAATGGCTTAATCTATAGATAGAAAGCCCTATGATGGGAAACTACCACGTTAGGTTTGGAGAGAGATGGGACCGGTTATATAATAGGGGAAGCAGATGCAAGCTTTTTCTTTCAATAGCCGGCCAAATGACTACAGGATCATCGGTCTACTCTACCTCAATTCACCATTTCGAACCTTATACAGAAGGTTTTTCCGTACCAGCTCCTTCTACCTATACCGCAGTTGAAGCACCTAAAGGAGAATTTGGTGTCTTTCTGGTCAGTAATGGAAGCAATCGTCCCTACCGTCGTAAAATAAGAGCACCTGGCTTTGCCCATTCACAAGGACTCGATTCTATGTCCAAACATCACATGCCAGCAGATGTGGTCACCATCATAGGCACTCAAGATATTGTGTCTGGAGAGGTGGATAGATAGGACTACTAGTTGCTCGATCAGGACCCTAGCTTTATTGCGAGCCAAAAACCCAATTTATACGCCCCCTTTCTTTATTTAAGGAGATTCTATCCAATTATCAGCCCCGATGCGGAAAGGAGTAAAGAAAGAAGAGTTGAAGACGGCTTAACAGTAAGAGAGAACCCCCTCATCTCGTGGCTAGGAACATCTATGTAGATGGGATTGGATTCATAGTGCCAGTTAGGGGTAGGTATAAACCTTCATTCATCTTCTTCGATCTTCCTTGGAATATCCATCATCTTGGTCTCGACCTTGTTGAGCTCTCCCTGATCGAAAGTTCCTATTTTGCTGCCTCTTCGATCGTCTCCGACTCCCTAAAAAAGAAGATTGGTGACCTAGATGGTCAGGGTCTTTCCTTACCTTAGCTGAGCCTTATGTCCCTTCAACATTCCTATTCATCTTGCCTTGTCTTGGGCACCGCAGTGGACTTATTATCCTATATATAATATCTACTCTAAAGATTAAGAGGATAGAGGGTCTCCCTTCCATAGATTCGATTGGGATTGATTCTCAGGATCGAGCCCTTATCAGAGGCGTGCCTACCGACACCTGTCAAAGTCTTCGGCTTGCACGACGTCTCCTTCCATTTGCTCCAGCTATGAAAGAAAAGAATGGGCGCAACACTTTATTCTCTTCTACCGCTCTTTGTTTACTTCTGGCCTTCCCGAACTCCTACACGGGGGGAGTCAGATCTTGGAGTAAGCTCCCTTCCATGGGCAATCTACTCAAGAGTTTAGGCCCCTAATTAGGTCTATGTCTGGGCTGCTGCCGTACTCAAAGGCGAGGGGCTCCAAAAGTGGATGCGATCGGCCTCAGAGGAGAGGGGAGGCAACTTGGGATTCTAGGCAAAGTGCTTTTTTTTTATATAGGCCTTCGTATAGGATAGGATTTTCATTCCTCCCGCCAAAGCTAGAAAAGAAAGGAGCTCTCTCTTTTTTCCAGCCTTCTTTTTATTTTAAAGGCATATAGTGCGTTCTCGCTTTCAGGGGGAATTCAAGTAAAAATCTAGTACAAGGAGGAAGCGAAAGGCTAGCTACCAGGTACGAAACAGAGTATGACTATAATAAATCATAGAGCAGTGGGGAGCATGCCCATCCCATTAGATATCATTTGAGCTTCCCCTTTCCTAAGATCCTGGACGTGGTACTGACGCATGAACTTGGTTACTGGTTTGACCGGTTTGTTGGCAAAAGGAAAGGTCTGTTCATTTGTCCAGAAATATGTTTTCGGCCTATCTATCGATTGAACCAGGGGCTGGGCTCCTGTTGACAGACATAAGAAGTGGGATTCAGAATAGGGGAAGAGCAGCTCTACTCATACTTCTGCTTATGGAAAGACATAAGAAGCACCCTATAAAACATGCAAGATCTCTTAGTAAGCCCTTGTTGGCATATCAGGTGCCATTGAACACAGTCCAGGGAAAGCATCTATCTATAGTGATAGTGATCCATCGCCTTGACTTGAGTCTCCACCACATCTATTTCCTGCCCGCTTGTAGCGGTTGGTTAGGCTAGGCCGGTTAGAACCTCTCCGCAGTTCTCGATTCTGATTGAACTAGGGAGGATCGGTATTGCTGGGGGAGATTGTTCTTCCTCAGCTGGCTTGTTAACCATGGTCTCTTGAAGGTTTCATTCTTTTACCAGCTCTCCCAGCCAACAACCTGCTAACCCTAAGCTTGCAAGCACCTTGGTCACATCTAAGTCCCTATTCAATTGTTCTATTTGGGACGGAAAGAAAAAGATCTGCCTTTTGCGGGAAGAATCGCTCGAAAGCACGGGATGGGCCTTCCCTTCCTTTACGTCATCCACCACCCTGTCCTATCCACTCTCCCCAAATCTCAACTCGTAATTTGAAGAAGAAAGATAAGGAAATCCAATTAGAGATAAGCTGCCCATGAGCATCATGGCATAGGTAAAAGGGAACGAGGAGGCAAGCCCCCCCATCTTGTTCTCTTTTTCTCCTTGAGTCGGATGAATCGAGGGTTCCAAACCTTCCAAAAGTGATAGGTATGTGTTCTTTCTTGGCACTCTCTTAGACTGTCTATCCCTTTATATTATACCTGGGTATAAAAGCCAGAAAGAAAGTAGCTTCTTTGATATGGTTCAGTAAATAGGAATCCCAGTAATACAGTAAACATTGGAAGAACATAGGAATATGGGTCCATATAGGAATGAAGAAAGGGCATGATAGGCTAGTTTGATTCCAAGCCAAGCAGCAGGGCATGATCAGTCTTATCGGACGGGGAATTGCATTCGCTAATAGAGCTTCCTACGATCGCACCCTAGGAGAGTGCAAATGGCAAGTTGAATGGTCTGGTTCCACTTAGTAGCCCAAATCCGCGTACCCCCTTTAACACGCAAGTACGCTTTAGCTACTAAGCTTCGAAACAACCCATAGGCTTACTTCGAAGTAGGAGCTTGAACTCAAGTATTAGAATGAGTCTTATTAGGCTTTCCCTGGGGGAAGGCTCCCCCCAACCCCCGTGAGTCCCGTCCTGCCCTGCCTTGAACTAGAACTCGGAAACCAGGACACATAACTATAAGAGAGTAGCTGCCAAAACAAGCTCCCTAAGGTCGCACCTAAGATCCGAAGGAATCGCTTGAGAACTAACTGCATACCTGAAGTTAGCTTGTGTGCGCATAGCCTTATCTTATCTTTGAATACTTCCTTTAGGCGGCTAGAAAGATGTTATTTGTGTGGTCCGTTCTAGTGACAGCATTTCGATTCTATTCTATTTATGTAGGAGCCGTTGTTTTTGCTTTGTTTGCCGGATTGGTACGCTTTCTTTTCTAAAAACCCTTCTCTCATAGGTCGTTACATTTCAGGCCATTTACGATCGTTTAAAGGGCCTTAGATTATAAAGTCTAAAGAAAGTCAAGATTGTTCTTGCGGAGAAAAGCCTACTTACTTGCTCTTGCTGCTTTTAATTTAAGAGCAAGTCGGTCTAGCTTCTTACTCTTTCACCTTTCAAAGAAGTCGAAATAGAAAAGGGTAGGAAAGAGCTTGAACGACCGATTTCACAAGAGGTCGTACCCATTGTCATGCTTCTCAACGAGATTCCAAGGCGCTTCACCGGGAAGAAAGATTTCCCAAAATGCGATTTTCAACCTCTTTTCATAGAATCGTTTGTTATAGGAATCGGGTGTTCGATCCTTACTCTTATTAAGACTCCACTATTTCATTCATTCATTCATTCTCGGTGCAAAACCCTCCAGCTAGGGAACTCTTCATCGAATAGAACCCTTCTTTCTGTAATTCTATTTGCATCCTCAAAGGATGTGATCCTGGCTCAGAAAACTCTTCATCAGCCGTCAGAGGATTCGTTTGTGACTTCCCCCTTTCGGAGAGTTTTCAATCGCGATCCAAGCTGAGCAAAGAATCAAAACCTTCCCCAATAAATATAGGATTCGTCGAATGTGAATTCGTGAGCAAAGCTGATCAAAAAGTGTGGTGTACTTTTTATCACTTGGAAGGGTAAGGATCGGCTGGATGCCTTGGAGGCACCATAGATTGCACCGTTGGCAACGGCGCTTTTGAGTGCCCCTAACCTTGAGGGGGCCGTAGATCGAGTTCTGGGCTAAGGTTACCAGTTTCGCAGCCCTTCGAAACTCCCTTCTGGAAAAGGTTCAGTAGATCTACCAGGTTACCGGAAATGACCAAAGAACAAAAAAACGGCTAACCGAGAGTCCTTGCCCGACTAAAAGAAAGGGTTTGCTGGTAGAATGGGGGTAGATAGCCTTTTTTGGCCATATGGATTGAAAAAGAGTTCTTTGGGAAAGAAACTACACCAGGCTCCCTAGATCAATGGAAGGTCTCGCGTAGATCAATTACCTAAACCATGCTTTTCCCAAGCTGAGGTCTAAGACCCTTTCGGAAGCAAACCCCAGAAGAAAGATGGAGGGGGCACTACCTGCAGTTAGAACAGACAGATAAGAGCACATAGCATCACTTACTGGGATCGTCGAACGGATAGCAGCATCGCATTGAGAATTGACTCGTCGGATTAACCACTTAGACGGAGAGTTCCCCATATTCCATTTCATTGGCAACTGAAATAGATCTAAACGGATTGCTTGGTACCCAGGGCTTCAAAAATGAATTGAAAATAATATCGCTTTGCTTGACCTGATCGTTGTGCCAAGGGCTGGTGGTGCCTTGAGCAGCTCTTAGTTCCGTTTGCCGGCCCCACGGCTTATTTCATCTCGATGTTTGAAAGATGTTCTGTTCACATACTCGTTTTCACACATAGGCACAGAGAGTCAGTCAAAACTCCACTTTTTAGAAAGAAGGGCCTACGACATAAGGCTCCTCCTACGAACCTATGAACCTCCGAACCTAAGGAATAGAGTTCAGCATCGGGAAGCCTACTCCTCGGGCTGTTCGGTACTTGAATATGCTTGCCGCGGAGAAAGACTACTTTTCTATTCGCTTGCCTGCGCGCCTCTACTCATGCGGGACTGACTGTGCAATACTAAGAATGGAGCACGCCGCCCGTCCATGGAGGCATTATGGTTGGAAGGCCTTCCTTAGCGGCCTCTTCCTCAAAAGGCAGGATTGAAGGCAAATGAGTAGAGACCCCTACAAGCATATGAAGTCGCGTTTTAAGGGCCTTTGGATGCCTTAGGGGGAAAACTCTCCAGTACAAGAGAGATTTTATTCTTTCTGCTACTCCCGGGTATAGGTACATTACTTCACTTCAATTAGACAATATAAGAAAGCAAGGGCTTTTCTAAAAGGCTCCACGCATAATAACATAGCTTTTATCTCAGCTATCCTGTATGATAACACGACCGTTGGTGCCCTTCCGAGCCGAGAGATAAGGGATTGAAATTCATTGGACTGGACATGTCTTCTCCACGATCTCAGGGAAATGAAAATAAATTCTCAAAGATCCATAAACAAATCTGTAAAGTTGTCTATAAATGTAAAATCATATATAACCCCTTATTTTGAGGCAACTATTCCATAGCCTCTTAGACTGCCTTGCCTGACCTTGAGCTCTTCGCTTCTCAGTGTTGACAAAACCAAAGGTGCGGACTGTTGATAGCTATAGGTTTAAGGTATGAAAATATTCTTTCTGTCTCCTCACTCCCTGACTCCATTCTCCGAAGGAAGGGCAGTTGAACTCATACTTGCCATTCAGAGGAATCGCTCCTCGGCAGTACTAGTCAGAACTAAACTCCTAACCTTTGAAATTGAGCTTCTCCGGTCCTGGGAGAGTTGCTTCTTTCTTTGACTTGGTTTGCCCACTTCAAAAGGTTTCCAGAAGACCTTATCCCTCAAACCTCATGTGGAAAGAGAGATTCCTTAGGTTGCTGTTTGAGAGAAGAGATATCCATTGGGACGAAGCTGACAGAATGGCACCCGCTTTCTTAAGGATCCTCGCTAATTCAACTAGTTTTCTTTTCCGGGAATGAACTAGCCTAGAGGAAATGGGCGTCAAGCCTATAAGTCAAGTACGCAAGAAGAGTTTATAGGCGAAGACACTCTCAGTCGAAGGTAGGGCAGTCTTCCTAGCTTTAGGGTCAATCGAATAGATAGAAGATCTAGCGCCTCGGTCAGAGAGAATGGGGCACGAGTTCGTGACCTAATAGAATAGTGTTTTGTGATCCCGGGGAAAGCTATCATAGTGATTCCACTAGACTTGAAAGCAAATGAAACAAACCGGGATAAAGCTTTAACCAAGCGTAGTTGGCGGAGTATGACCTCTTGATTTGAAGTTTTCTGGATTCCTAGTCTACTATAACTGACTTAATAGAATATGGTATTAAATAATCATTTTTTTTTTTTTTTTTTTTTCTAATTAACGTGGATGGGGAACCTGGAAAGGTGATAAATATATCTAGTACTAGTACAGAACAACATTATTAACTACACTGATAAACATAAAATTCTTTAGGTTTTAAGTGTATAGTAAAGTAATCTTAAGATCAGGTTTCACTCCAAAATGAGCTATCATTAATTAGTGATAACATGCAGCATGTGTACTTACTTAAGAGTGTATAGGATGGGTAATTGAGTATGCATGCAATGCAAGGATACTGGAAATGAAATGATGATAAAATAGTAAAAATGTAACGAAGGTGTACAGGTGTACACTTTAACAACCGTATATTAGTACGTACGTACTAAAGGAGGAGAGTGGGTGGGGGGTAGAGCAGATACATACAAACAAATTAAACAGCCAGTGGCACTCACTCTGCTCTGCCAAATCTGTCACCATATGCAACCATTCCCCTTCCCCCACCTTTTTTTTTATCAGATCAGTACTCACTCTACTCCTATAAATATATA